CCTCCATTGATCAAGAATTTCGGTCTTTGGGAAGTATCACGATCATCCAATAAGAAGGGTTTCAATTTATTCAAATGAACGATTTGAACACCTATTGATTCTAACAACTGATTGCAGGGTTGATCATTCGGACCTTTCAATTCATAGATGTGGATCTCGGACCTATGAATGGGGGTATTCCCGATACTCACAAAGAAAAAGGGAAGTGACTTGGACAAAAAGAGAAGTGACTTGGACAAAAAGAAACGAAGTGACTTGGACAAATCTTCTTTGTCGATAGCCTCGGACCAATCAATCGAATATTGATTAATACGTAATCGATCGAACACTACTTGAACTTGAAAACGGTTCTTCTGTTCAGAAACAAAATGTTCCAAATGTTCCTGGAAATTCTTGCTCCCATTGGACCATTTGTATCTATATGCATCAGGATCCCGATTCATGGATCTCTCGGTTCGAGAAATAAGAGGATCAAACCATTTCTTCTGACTCTTTTTCAAATTCGATAAATGTTGGTTGATCGTATATTTCATTATAGTTATATGATTCAGAGTATCATTTCCTATTTGATCCCTTTGAATTCCATATTCGAAGTTGCGATCGGATCTATTCATTAAAAAGAATCGATTCGATACATTTCTTATGTACCCATAGGTGCTATATTGGACTTGAATCAGATTTCGGATCAATCTATATTGATTGACTGCCTCCATGATGTTGTTGCTAGCAAATACCGCTGTTTTTAGTTTTGGATCTTCCAAATCATTCCCGCAGTAGATCCGGACCGATTTTTTTCTGATCCTTCGATAAAAAGATTCATTCTCCTCATAAAAAAGAGGAGATAGAACCAATAAAGATTTCTTTTTCGATTCATCTCTGGAGTTGAATACCTCATTCAAGAATTTTTTTTGATCCAACCCGTAGGAATCAATAGAAAAGGCAAATCCCCTATGATACACCAGATTCGGCTCGGTTATTGATAGAGTGAATAGATCTGCCATTTCTTGAAATCTCTCTTCTGATTCAAAATCGTGGTGTAACGTGTATCCCCCTTTGTTCCGGTCATGGAATAGATGAAATAAATCCAAAAATGGATTTTTTTTCAAGAATGAAATCTTATTGGAACTGTCCATATCTGGTTCATCCTTCGGAACCATATCACATCCCGGATCTGATGAAATAGGATGAATTGAGACGGTATTTTGTAAATACGGAATTATCTTGAATATATCAACCATTTCTTTATTTTCCGATCGCCTGGAAGGGACAAAAGAAACATCTTGTTTTTTCTTCAAAAATTTCTGATCTCTAGTGGACCTCTCAGTAGGATTCGAACCCAGATGAAGTTCTGACCATCTGTCAGAAAAAAAAGAACGAATTGATCTTGTAGGATTCCCAAGAAATTCTTCGATTTCTTTCGGAAGCAGATGATTATTCATCTGCTTCTCACGTTTCGTGAATAGCCGGGACATTGAGGAAGATCCAAAAAGGCATTTCGGGAATCGATCTGATTCTATCTCTGTTCGTTCCGTTTGAAGAAAGGAAGGATCCCAAAGAATCGATCTTTCTTTTAGTTGCTGAATCTCTGTTTGATTGATCAATGTGTGATATTCTGAATCCTCATTTCTAATGGAATCAAAATGATCTCTGGATTGATCAGAAGATCCTTTCGATTGGCTAGAATCCGTTACTTGAACGAAAATAGATCTTGTGGAATCATATTGAATATTTGACAATGCATTCCGTACCCTGCTAAAAAACCGATCCTTGTTTATCAACCGCACATTGTCTAACCAAATCCAATTCTCTCTCGATACGTTCCTCAAAAAATCCGATTCGTGCGGATTCTTCCCCCAACTAACGAAGAGATCTTGGCGGAATTGCCACATATGAAATTGAGCACAATTTTGCAAAGAAATACCCCACTTGTTTCTCGAGAAGAGATGGGAAACGTGCTCAATATCATTTGATTGAATAGTTGCCTCAGCTCCTTGTTGTTTGAAGAAACCCTCCCCTTCAATTGGTCTTTTTTCACGAAAAGCAGACATGAGATAACAAATCAAGTCTTTCCCTAAGATTTCGAATAGCTGTCCCGAATTCAAGTTGATTATGTTTCGCTTCTTCCTCGGAGAAAGACGATCAAACAATTCCCAATCATGGTCCTTGCGGATCGGATCATCCGTATAGGATAAAAAAAGAAACTCCAGATATTTGCTATCTTTCTCTTTGAATGAGATCTCAATTCCAGCTACGGTTTCATTAGCTATCTTACAACTAGAATCCCTCTTTTTTCTGACCCGGTTCCTCCACCACCGCGAACCCCGGTTCGATTCAGGCATGATACACTTTTTATTTATTGGGAGAACCCAAGTACTCTCTTGCGGATCCATGAAACAACTCTCAGAAATCTTTTTCCCTTTTGGAAGATACAGGAGCGAAACAATCAACCTATTGATATTGGAAGACCAAAAAGATTCTTCCAATGTCTCATTTCTGGGTCCAATGGAATTCATAGGTATAGGAAGAAGCCCCATCAAATAGAGATTTTTTCTTTCGACCATCTTTCGATTGGTAATACGAGATATAAGGACCGCTACTACAAGCAGTACTATACCTTTGATCGTGAAATATCGATTGCTTGTTGAACCCTGTGAATCACGTGAAAGTAGGATACTCCAAATTCGGGGGTCAAAGAGTTTCAGAAAACGTTCTTGGTGGAAAAAAATGTGAGTGAAAGATCCCACTGAATCGAATTTGATCCATGAATCTAAGAAATAGTGAGAATTCTTGATCTCTCTCAATATCTCTCTCAATTCGAAGATCCAGGATTTGAATTGATGTCGTTTCATTGATTCCTCCTAAAGATTTTCATTGATTCCTCCTAAAGATTTCATTTCAATTGGAATTTGGTTATTCACGATGTACGATGAGCCCTGTTAAGCATCCATGGCTGAATGGTTAAAGCGCCCAACTCATAATTGGCAAATTCGTAGGTTCAATTCCTGCTGGATGCACGCCAATGGGAACGTTCAATAAGTCTATTGGAATTGGCTCTGTATCAATGGAATCTCATCATCCATACATAACGAATTGGTATGGTATATTCATACCATAACATATGAACAGTAAGAACTAGAATTCTTATCGATACTGGAACTCATAGGGAAGAAAATGGATTTATGGATGGAATCAAATATGCAGTATTTACAGAAAAAAGTATTCGGTTATTGGGGAACAATCAATATACTTCTAATGTCGAATCAGGATCAACTAGGACAGAAATAAAGCATTGGGTCGAACTCTTCTTTGGTGTCAAGGTAATAGCTATGAATAGTCATCGACTCCCGGGAAAGGGTAGAAGAATGGGACCTATTATGGGACATACAATGCATTACAGACGTATGATCATTACGCTTCAACCGGGTTATTCTATTCCACCTCTTATAGAGAAAAGAACTTAAAGCAAAATACTTAATAACACGGCGATACATTTATACAAAACTTCTACCCCGAGCACACGTAATGGAGCCGTAGACAGTCAAGTGAAATCCAATCCACGAAATAATTTGATCTATGGACAGCATCGTTGTGGTAAAGGTCGTAATGCCAGAGGAATCATTACCGCAAGGCATAGAGGGGGAGGTCATAAGCGTCTATACCGTAAAATCGATTTTCGACGGAATGAAAAAGACATATCCGGTAGAATCGTAACCATAGAATACGACCCTAATCGAAATGCATACATTTGTCTCATACACTATGGGGATGGTGAGAAGAGATATATTTTACATCCCAGAGGGGCTATAATTGGAGATACCATTGTTTCTGGTACAGAAGTCCCTATATCAATGGGAAATGCCCTACCTTTGAGTGCGGTTTGAACTATTGATTTACGTAATTGGAAGTAACCAATTAGGTTTACGACGAAACCTAGAAATCAATCACTGATCCAATTTGAGTACCTCTATGGGATAGGATAGACCTCGACAGAAAACTGTTGAGTAACGGCAGCAAGTGATTGAGTTCAGTAGTTCCTCATAGAAAATTATTGACTCTAGAGATATGGTAATATGGAGAAGACAAAATTGTTTGAAGCACGCACAGAACCGGAAGCGCCCCTTGTTTCAAAGAGAGGAGGACGGGTTATTCACATTTTATTTGATGGTCAAAGGCGAATTGAAAGCTAAGCAGTGGTAATTATAAAGATCCCCCGGGGGAAAAATAGAGATGTCTCCTACGTTACCCGTAATATGTGGAAGTATCGACGTAATTTCATAGAGTCATTCGGTCTGAATGCTACATGAAGAACATAAGCCAGATGACGGAACGGGGAGACCTAGGATGTAGAAGATCATACATGAGTGATTCGGCAGATTTGGATTCCTATATATCCACTCATGTGGTACTTCATCATACGATTCATATAAGATCCATCTGTCTAGATATCATCATATACATCTAGAAAGCCGTATGCTTTGGAAGAAGCTTGTACAGTTTGGGAAGGGGTTTTTTTTGATAAAAAAGAAGAATCTACTTCAACCGATATGCCCTTAGGCACGGCCATACATAACATAGAAATCACACTTGGAAAGGGTGGACAATTAGCTAGAGCTGCCGGCGCTGTAGCGAAGCTGATTGCAAAAGAGGGTAAATCGGCCACATTAAGATTACCATCTGGGGAGGCCCGTTTGATATCCAAAAACTGCTTAGCAACAGTCGGACAAGTGGGTAATCTTGGGGTGAACCAAAAAAGTTTAGGTAGAGCTGGATCGAAGCGTTGGCTAGGTAAGCGTCCTGTAGTAAGAGGAGTGGTTATGAACCCTGTAGACCATCCCCATGGGGGCGGGGAAGGGAGAGCCCCAATTGGTAGAAAAAAACCCACAACCCCTTGGGGTTATCCTGCGCTTGGAAGAAGAAGTAGGAAAAGGAAAAAATATAGTGATAGTTTTATTCTTCGTCGCCGTAAATAGGAATACTTATTGAAAATCGAATTTTTTGAATTTGAAATAATGTGATGGGCGAACGACGGGAATTGAACCCGCGCGTGGTGGATTCACAATCCACTGCCTTGATCCACTTGGCTACATCCGCCCCTTATCTAGCTAAAGGATTTTTTCTTTTTTCCATTCATCATTATTGTATTTATTCTTACCTTCATACTTAGATCGAGATATTCTATTGGACATAGAATGCCAATCTTTAAAATGTAAAAAAAGGAGTAATCAGCTGTGGCACGTTCACTAAAAAAAAATCCTTTTGTAGCTAATCATTTATTGAGAAAAATTGAAAAACTCAACATGAGGGAGGAGAAAGAAATAATAGTAACTTGGTCTCGGGCATCTACCATTATACCCAAAATGATTGGCCATACAATCGCTATTCATAATGGAAAGGAACATTTACCTATTTATATAACAGATCGTATGGTAGGTCACAAATTGGGAGAATTCGCGCCTACTCTGACTTTCGCGAGACATGCGAGAAACGATAATAAATCTCGTCGTTAATTTGGAATAAAAAAAAAAGATACTTATCATTCATTGGTGGGGGATAACCTTATGATAAAGAACTCGAATTCGGGTAGAGAAGTAAAAGTTTTAGCTCAACATATATGTATGTCTGCTTTCAAAGCGCGAAGAGTAATTGATCAGATTCGCGAGCGCTCTTATGAGGAAACGCTTATGATACTGGAACTCATGCCTTATCGAGCATCTTATCCCATTTTGAAATTGGTTTATTCCGCAGCAACAAATGCTAGTCATAATATGGGTTTGAACGAAGCTGATTTATTCATTAGTAAAGCCGAAGTCAACGGGGGTCCTTTTGTGAAAAAGTTAAGACCTAGGGCTCGGGGACGTAGTTATCCAATAAAAAGGCCCACTTGTCATATAACAATTGTATTAAAAGATAAATCGAAATTCTTTTTAGCTGAATCGAAATCTTAGATTCATATTTAGAAAAAAATGGATGGAAAGATAATATAATCAAAAAATATGGGACAAAAAATAAATCCACTTGGTTTCAGACTTGGTACAACACAAAATCATCATTCTTTTTGGTTCACACAACCAAAAAATTTTTCCGCAGATCTACAAGAAGATGAGAAAATACGGAATTGTATCAAGAACTATGTACAAAAAAATAAGAGAATATCCTCAGGTTTCAAAGGAATTGGAATTGCACGCATAGAAATTCAAAAAAGAATCGATTTGATCCAGGTCATAATCTATATCGGATTCAAAAATTTATTAATAGAGGGCCGAACGCGAGGGATCGAAGAATTACAGATGAATGTACAAAAAGAATTTCGTTCTGTGAACCGAAGACTCAACATTGCTATCACAAGAATTGAAAAACCTTATGGACACCCTAATATTCTTGCAGAATATATGGCTTCACAATTAAGAAATAGAGTTTCGTTTCGAAAGGCAATGAAAAGAGCTATTGAATTAACTGAACAAACAGATACAAAGGGAATTCAAATACAAATTGCAGGGCGTATCGACAGAAAAGAAATTGCACGTGTCGAATGGATCAGAGAAGGTAGGGTTCCTCTACAAACAATTCGCGCTAAAATTGATCATTGTTCCTATACAATTCGAACTATCCATGGAGTATTAGGCCTAAAAATTTGGATATTTGTGGACGAGGAATAATAGATCTTTATTGATTTTGCCATTCTGTCCAGTGGTAGAACAAAAAATGATAAACTGTTTCCGTTTTTCCGTTAAATCAAACAAAAATAAACAATTCTAATTCTATAAGTATAAGGTTGAATAAAAAAGAAATTTACCTTTTTTTGATATAATTGCCATGCTTAGTGTGTGACTCGTTAGTTTTTTCTTTAGAGTTTCTAGTTGGACTTCAAAAAAAGACTGACCCCTACTATGAACTTAACAACTATATAAACTAAAAACTAATAACCAACTTATTGCTTCGTATTGTCGAGATCCCAAGAAAGAGTGACTATATGACTGGATCAATCATATACATATAGTTGTAACAACTGAAATTTTTCACAAATCCGATTATGGATTTTGAAGAAAAAATAAATAAAGGGATGCGGATAAATGGAAAGGTGATAGAAAGAGAGAACAAAAATATCAATGATAGATGATTCCAATGTGTATGGTCTATGAATCACCTCATAAAAGGCAGTGTGATAAAGCATTAATATTTCAATATTAATATTGAAATAAATAAAATAATAAAATAATAAAGAGCCTCGGGTTAATAGAAACTGAGGAGATTGACTCGGGAAAAATTTTGTTGGGAGCTCCATTGCAGAGTTCGGGTCTAACCATTAATGGAGAAGCTATAGGAACGACGAAACCTGTGACTATATAAGATTCTATTAAAAACGAATCCTAATGATTCATCGGGTAGGATGGCGGAACAAACCAAGAACAAATTAATTTATTCTGAGAGATCATGAATTGATCCTACGAATAAAGCAGGAAAGAGTCAATATTCGCCCGCGGAACCCTTATTTATTGTATTCCAAATATTGTCGCTTGATTTAATAAGAGTAAAAATAAGGATTCGTTATAAAAAAGAAGCATTATCTATAAATAATACACATTTAGCCGTATATACAACACAGCTTCCTATGTAATAAATGAAATATCAATAAATCCCATTACTTAGTTTAGTGTATTAGTTATTAAATACATGTGTATATGTAATATTATCGAATCCTTTCATTCGCGAGGAGCAGGATGAGAAGAAACTCTCATGTCCGGTTCTGTAGTAGAGATGGGATTCAGAAAAAACCATCAACTATAACCCCAAAAGAACCAGATTTCGCAAGCAACATAGAGGAAGAATGAAGGGAATATCTAGTCGAGGTAATCATATTTGTTTCGGCGGATACGCTCTTCAAGCACTTGAACCCGCTTGGATCACAGCTAGACAAATAGAAGCAGGGCGAAGAGCAATGACACGATATGCGCGCCGTGGTGGAAAAATATGGGTACGCATATTTCCCGACAAACCTATTACGGTAAGACCTACGGAAACACGTATGGGTTCGGGGAAGGGATCCCCCGAATATTGGGTATCCGTTGTTAAACCAGGTCGAATACTTTATGAAATGGGCGGAGTATCAGAAACTGTAGCCAGAGCAGCTATTTCAATAGCTGCGTGCAAAATGCCGATACGAACTCAATTTGTTATTTCAGGATAGAGATGTAGAACTAAACATAAAAAAAGGGGGTATTGAGGATGAAAAACAACTGCGGGTTTATTTATTTCTAGACAATATTTTTTTTTCTCATTCTTTGCATTGAAATAACAGATTCAAATAAAAATGATATGATTAACCCTCAGACCCTTTTGAATGTAGCGGATAACAGCGGAGCTCGAGAATTGATGTGTATTCGAATCATAGGAGCTGGTAATCACCGATATGCTCATATTGGTGACGTTATTGTTGCTGTAATCAAAGAAGCAGTGCCCAATATGCCTCTAGAAAGATCAGAAGTAATTAGAGCTGTAATTGTACGTACATGTAAAGAACTCAAACGTGACAACGGTATGATAATACGATATGATGACAATGCAGCGGTTGTCATTGATCAAGAAGGAAATCCAAAAGGAACTCGAGTTTTTGGTGCGATTGCCCGGGAATTGAGACAGTTGAATTTTACGAAAATAGTTTCATTAGCTCCCGAGGTATTATAAAGACTAGTAGATGAAACTATGATATAGTTATAGTAGGATATCTGAAATTGAAATGGATCCAATTAGTAGATTGTGTCTCACGCATATACTTTTAATATACTTTTAATAATTAATTGAATAATTAAGAATTTCATAATTCAAGTAAAAAAAAACATGCTGATTATATCAAAATTAGGAAGCACCAATAATTAGAATTCGTCATGGGCGGAGACGCTATTGCTGATATAATAACTTCTATAAGAAATGCTGACATGAGTAAAAATGGAACGGTTCGAATAGCATCCACTAATATCACCGAAAACATTGTTAAAATACTCCTACGAGAAGGTTTTATTGAAAACGTTCGGAAACATCAGGAAAGTAACAAATATTTCTTGGTTTCAACCTTGCGCCATAGAAGGACTAGGAAAGGAATATATAGAACTATTTTAAAACGTATCAGTAGACCTGGTCTACGAATCTATTCCAACTATCAAAAAATTCCTAAGATTTTAGGTGGAATAGGAATTGTAATTCTTTCCACTTCTCGAGGCATAATGACAGATCGAGAAGCTAGACTAGAAGAAATTGGAGGAGAAATTTTGTGTTATATATGGTGATCCTCCTCCGGTATCCTAATTTTCTCTCTAACTTCCTATTTGTGAAATAGAGAGGAAAAGTGAGTTATATAACTCACTTTTCCTCCATTAGTTGATACTTCAAGGGGGTTACCTGGAATGAAAGAACAAAAATGGATTCATGAGGGTTTAATTACTGAATCACTTCCCAACGGCATGTTCCGGGTCCGTTTAGATAATGAAGATCTAATTCTAGGTTATATTTCAGGGAGGATCCGACGCAGTTTGATACGAATACTGCCGGGGGATAGAGTCAAAATCGAAATAAGTAGGTATGATTCAACCAGGGGGCGTATAATTTATAGACTCCGCAACAAAGATTCGAACGATTAGATAGATGATTTTTGAAAACATTCCTTTTATGGGAGATACAATTCGGAGCTAAAAAATACAAGAGACTTATTTTCTTCCAAGGAATAGATTCCAAATTAAGGTAAGGAGTGAGAAATATGAAAATAAGGGCTTCTGTTCGTAAAATTTGTGAAAAATGTCGACTGATCCGTAGGCGCGGACGAATTATAGTGATTTGTTCCAATCCGAGACATAAACAGAGACAAGGATAATCTTTCGAAAGTTTCTCAAGGAAGGCCCATGTGAAAATAAAGAATCTGTTTTAACATGAAATGGATATCTCCATATCTTTCTATATATTTCTGATTCATATTTATGAGATGACAAAATATGGCAAAACCTATACCAAG